AAAAAAGTCAGTCAGTTTCGATTCAGTTCTTATTCCGATTATTCCAATGTTTGATTATTTATTTGTCGGCACAAAAAAACTTTTAGAATTCCCGGTCGAAAGAGATTTCGATAATGAAAAAGCTTTTAACGCTGCCCAATATCCCTTCTTTTTCCAAGAATTTTTACGAATCCGTTTTTTTGACATAGAAGTACGTTTTTTTGGAACTGCCATTCAAAAATCAAGAGATTACTCATTGTTATAGTTGGATGTGAAAGACATCTATCTAGTATTAATAATAAATAAAAACGAATCTTTATTTACTATTGATTATCCATCTAGTTCTTTATTTAGATAATACTACTTTGCTCTAAAAAAGGCTAAAAAATATTATATGTCATTCAATTTTTTTTTACATTACATATAATTAATAAACTATAACTATCCGGACAAAAAAACGAATTCATACTATTTATTTATATCCTCATAGTCAAAGCTCTATAGCTATAGTATCCAACGTACTATAAGAAATAAAATTGGTTAAAGTAAAAAAAGCTTTTTTTCTGGATCTCCCGAAATAGCTTTAAATATATAAATATATTACTTAATAAATAACTATTCACTTTGCACTAGTAAGGGTGATATCATTTAACCAATTGTAACTTCTTGATTTATTGATTTGAACGATTTGGTAAAGAATCAGAAAGATTTAATTTTGGTCTTGCATCTATAATTTATATATATATAGATTTTTACTTTTTTTTTGCGAAAGAGAGAAGATCCGGTGAATCGGAAAGAATTACTTAAAAATGAAAAAGGTTTTTTTTATGGAACATACATATCCATATGCATGGATCATACCTTTCGTCCCACTTCCAGTTCCTGTCTTAATCGGAGTCGGGCTTCTCTTTTTTCCGACGGCAACAAAAAATCTTCGTCGCATGTGGGCTTTTCCTAGTGTTTTTTTATTAAGTATAGTTATGATTTTTTCTGCAGATCTGGCTATTCAGCAAATAAATAGCAATTTCATATATCAATATGTATGGTCTTGGACTATTAATAATGATTTTTCTTTAGAGTTCGGCCACTTGATCGACCCACTTACTTCTATTATGTTAATATTAATTACTACTGTTGGAATTCTGGTTTTGATTTATAGTGATAATTATATGTCTCATGATCAAGGATATTTAAGATTTTTTGCTTATATGAGTTTTTTCAATACTTCCATGCTGGGATTAGTTACGAGTTCTAATTTGATACAAATTTATATTTTTTGGGAATTAGTTGGAATGTGCTCATATCTATTAATAGGTTTTTGGTTCACACGACCTATTGCTGCAAATGCTTGTCAAAAAGCTTTTGTAACTAATCGTATAGGAGATTTTGGTTTATTTTTAGGAATCTTAGGTCTTTATTGGATAACAGGTAGTTTTGAATTTAAGGATTTGTTCGAAATATTCAATAACTTAAGTTATAATAATGATAATGAGTTTACTTTTTTATTTTTTAATTTATGCGTTTTTCTAGTATTTTCCGGGGCAATTGCGAAATCGGCACAATTCCCCCTTCATGTATGGTTACCTGATGCCATGGAAGGGCCTACCCCTATTTCGGCTCTGATTCATGCTGCTACGATGGTAGCAGCGGGCATTTTTCTTGTCGCTCGTCTTATTCCTCTTTTCATAGGAATACCCTACATAATGAACTTAATATCTTTAATAAGTATAATAACAGTACTATTAGGAGCTACTTTGGCTCTTGCTCAAAAAGATATTAAGAGAAGTTTAGCCTATTCTACAATGTCTCAATTGGGTTATATGATGTTAGCTTTAGGTATGGGGTCTTATCGAGCTGCTTTATTTCATTTGATTACTCATGCTTACTCTAAAGCATTATTGTTTTTAGGATCTGGATCAATTATTCATTCAATGGAAGCTATTGTTGGATATTCTCCAGATAAAAGTCAGAATATGGTTCTTATGGGCGGTTTAACAAAACATGTCCCAATTACAAAAACAGCTTTTTTATTAGGTACACTTTCTCTTTGTGGTATTCCACCACTTGCTTGTTTTTGGTCCAAAGATGAAATTCTTAATGATACTTGGTTGTATTCACCACTTTTCGGAATAATAGCTTGTTTCACAGCCGGGTTAACTGCATTTTATATGTTTCGAATTTTTTTACTTACTTTTGAAGGGCATTTAAATACTCATTTTCACAATTACAGTGGAAAACAAATGGGAATGAGTCCCTTTTATTCAGTATCTCTATGGGGAAAAGAAGGCTTAAAAAAAAAATATATATATATCAGTTTATTAACTTTATTAATAATGAATAATAATGAGAAGGCTTCTTTTTTTTCTAAGACGGCATACCAAAACCAAATTGATAATATGGTAAAAACCATCAACCAACCTTTTATTATTCATTTAAAAACTTGTAAAAAAAAAAGTTTTTTATATCCCCATGAATCAGATAATACTATGTTATTCTCTTTGCTTGTATTGGTTCTATTTAC